TTGTGAAATAGTAGAGTGAGAATCACTGCGAACCATAACCAATTTTGAGTCACTAACAAAAAAAAATGAGAAGATAAATAATTAGGGAGGCAGCCAGGTCTTTTTGGGGATAGAGGGACTTGAACCCTCACGATTTCTAAAGTCGACGGATTTTCCTCTTACTATAAATTTCATTGTTGTCGATATTGACATGTAGAATGGGACTCTATCTTTATTCTTATCCGATTAATCAATTCTAAAAAAAAAAGATTTATCAGACTATGATGGAGTGAATGATTTGATCAATGAATATTTATTTCATTTTTCAATTTTGATTTTGAATCGATTCACAAAAATTCTTTCATTTTTCATATAAATAGATATAAAAAAATTATAGAACCGGTTGGAGTCATCATTAATCATTTTTAATCATTTGGCGATAGTATTTCAGTAAGTATACATATGTATATAGGTTTATCTTTCATCCTTTCGGAAGTTTCGATGGAAGGATTCCTTTATGAACACAATGCAGCCAACTCCATTTGTTAGAACAGCTTCCATTGAGTCTCTGCACCTATCCTTTATTTATTCTCGCTTTCTGAAACCCTTGTTTGTTTTCATAAAACGGGATTTGGCTCAGGATTGCCCATTTTTAATTCCAGGGTTTCTCTGAATTTGAAAGTTATCACTTGGTAGGTTTCCATACCAAGGCTCAATCCAATTAAGTCCGTAGCGTCTACCAATTTCGCCATATCCCCCTTTTTTTGTGATGTGATTAGGATCACATCATGATGCCGTTTACCCTTTTTTGTTCATTTCCATTTATATTATGCTGGAACCGTTGAATTCATTAGATATCGATTCCTGTATTGAAAAGTGTTTTCTCCGATTTGATTTTGTATCTATCTTCTTTCATCTCTATTGGAGACCATACTTGGTCCAACCAGAAATTCAATATAGATATATACCACATAACATATATCTATTATAATATATTATATATATACATGTCCCAATTTCTATGATTTTCTATCATTTTTAGTGTGCAATTTTGAATACTTGAACGGTCGATTCTTTTTTTTTTTTTTTCGTCTTAGGTTTCGCCTTTCCGAATGAAACCCTAGGAATGTTTCATTATGGTCTGGATTGCACTTTTCTCCTCTTATCCTTTTCTTAGGGCAGATCATAATAAAAAAAAAAAACGACAAAGGGCAGTTTAGTATTATTAATTTCAAATTTCATTAATAGCCATAACTAATCGAATGGATATAATTAATCAATTAATCATTCCGTTAATTTATATATTAATGAAATTATTTCAAATTAGATAAATTATCTATTTTCGCTTTCAAATAGATATAATAATTAATTAATTATATTAATATATTATACGATTATAATATACAATAAATATAGAATAAGATTCGAACTTAATTACTAGATTATATTCCTAACTTTAGGTACAAAATTCTAGTTCAAACTCGAAATCTAAATAAATATCTAGAAATAAAAAACCATGTACTAAAATATTTTATTTAGAATTTATATAGTTTTATTTTTTTTTATATAGTAAAATACCAAAAAACAATATTCAAAAATAGTAAAGGAAATATTAAATATGGAATAGTAAAAAAATATTAGTCTCTAATTAAACAAATTAAGATATTTATTATTGATAAACATATATTTGAGAAATAGATCTAAATTAATATATCAAAATGAAATATTTTTGAAAATTAGATTTTCCATTCTTATTCGTTTCTATAGTTGAATTTTTCTACATTTCTATCATATTTATTATGAAATAACTAAGAATAAACAGTTAAGATCTCAGCAGCAGTAGTTTACTAAATTAGTATACGTGTACAATTTATGTTATGTGAGCCCGCTTAGCTCAGAGGTTAGAGCATCGCATTTGTAATGCGATGGTCATCGGTTCGATTCCGATAGCCGGCTTTTCTCCATTTGTTTTATTTTTTAGATAATTGATAATAGGAAATCTAAAGTGAAAAGCTTCTTTGCCCGTTCCTAAAGGTCACCGAGCCCCTTCGATTATTTCATAGAAACTTCCAATTATTAATAAAAATTGGATTGGAGGGGTTTGGTCTCTGTAGAACAAATCAATCAAGAAAAGAGCCCTTCATTTTTTTTTTCGATTATTTCAAATTCTTTTTCTTTTTTATTTATATAATACAATTATATATACAATATTTCTATACAATAAGGTCTGACTATTGATACAATTCCTCTAATTATTCTTTGTAATACTTCAGTAAATTTCGCTTCATTTATCATATTTTAGTTTAGTTTTAATTTTGGTTTATGAAATTTCATAAAAAAAGGAGTCTTTATGTCGCGTTACAGAGGACCTCGTTTCAAAAAAATCCGCCGTCTGGGGGCTTTACCGGGGCTAACTAGTAAAAAGCCTAGAGCCGGAAGCGATCTTCGAACCCAATCGCGCCCCGGCAAAAAATCGCAATATCGTATTCGTTTAGAAGAAAAACAAAAATTGCGCTTTCAT